ATATAGTATATGTATTTCATTATTGACTTTGGGCTAGAAACTGAAGATCAGGAAAAATTTTAATACAACGAATTGTTTTCAAATAATTTCGGAAGGAGCTTATCATATTCTCACGAGTCAATTAGATGTAACATCTAAAGATATCCAGTTGTCGAATTTTTTTTTTAAAGAATTGCTTAGTCGCCCAGTACTACCAGTACTAGATAGTATTTCATGAAAGAAAGAGAATAACGAATAAATAAAAGAATAATTAATATTTGCGAGGCACGCATTGTTATATTAGACCCAAACAAAGGAAGAGGGTCCTTCTCGACCTAAGGAGCTGGGGAATAGGAAAGGACAAAATGTAAACCCGAGTTTTGATTGATCCGGTCATGTGATCCTTTTTTCGTTTCAATCGCGAGATTATGTGAATGAACCACTACTGAGTCCACTGGTCGTTCGAAAAAAAAAAAATAATAATAATGGATTCGATATTTTGATACAATAAAAAATAATAAAAATTATTTTTCAATTTTATTCAAAAAGAAAGTTTCATTTTTGAATGAAGATATAAAAAAAGTTCGTAATTATTACTTTAATTTAGATTTCGAATTTTGAATTGTATATACATATATTAGTTATATACGTATATTAGTTTATTCAACTAAAGAGTTGACCAACGAATCTGTTGATTCAAAATTGCGGGATGCGAAAATGTCCAAAATGATGAATTTATTTATTACTTATGTTACTTTGTTTTTGTTAATACCATCTATAATACTTGCTGAATCAAAAACTTTCAATTGAACTTATCCTTTCAAGTAGTTGGTATTTTTGCCTATCCTAGTATTTTTCAAAAATTGAAACTTAGGGAAGTGCTTTCTAAACATATGTAGAAAAAGAACAAATTTCATTTAGCCTTTTTATGCCTACTATAACTAGTTATTTCGGTTTTCTACTAGCAGCTTTGACTATAACTTCGGCGCTATTTATCGGCCTGAGCAAGATACGACTTATTTGAAATTAATTATTAATTAAATGAACAATTTATAAAAAAAGATTTCTGCGATAATTCATATATTTTTTAGTTCCGTGCCGTATTAATTTTCAATTTTTGGTCATTGAGATTTATAGTCAGTCAATATGAATTACTATTTAAGTTAAGCATAGATATTCCCTCCCCTTTCCCCTCTCAAACAAATTAAAATGATTGAAGTTTTTCTATTTGGAATCGTCTTAGGTCTAATTCCTATTACCTTGGCTGGATTATTTGTAACTGCATATTTACAATACAGACGTGGCGATCAGTTAGAACTTTGATTAATTAACATCCCTTTTTTGATTGACCTCCTAGTTTACTTCCTTTAATTCGCGGGAGGTCAAAATTAGATCAATTTTTTGGTGATAATTTTCGATCTAGCGCGACTAATAAGAACACAGGATCACGCTCTGTAGGATTTGAACCTACGACATCGGGTTTTGGAGACCCACGTTCTACCGAACTGAACTAAGAGCGCTTTATGATATTTTGTAACCCCGATACGCCTTGCATATATACATATACTATCATAAAATTAAAGATTTTTTGTGTATATAGAATTTCCTTTTAATGGATCGCAATTGATGCCCCGTTACTGTTCAGAAGATAAGTAATAGGTAGGGATGACAGGATTCGAACCCGCGACATTTTGTACCCAAAACAAACGCGCTACCAAGCTGCGCTACATCCCTTTCAATTTGTCTACAGTGTCATTGTAGAGAATCCCTTTTTTGTTTTCCATATCTTTATTTATTCCATTGGTATACCAAATCTTTATTTCTTCCATTGGTATACCAAAATAAAATATCTTGTCATTTATTCTTTTTGGTCTCATATATAATATAATTATATTTAAAATAGTAAAAGACTTTTATTATAGTTCTATTATATATTATATAAAGTAGGAAATAAATATGAGACTTTGTAAAAAAATGACTTTTTTTCGAGAAGTTCTGGCCTAAAGGGGCCCATTTTTTTCTTTTTAAGAGTACGATCTCTTTTGTACATTTCAAGTTGTACATTTCCACTTGAATTAGGGATTCCGCGTACAAATACAAGCGGTCAGTCATTAAGTCCATATATACATATGGTTATATATGTATTAGCATTATGTATTAGAAATAATAAAGAAGGAGGAGAATTAAAAATGCGAGATCTAAAAACATATCTCTCCGTGGCACCGGTAGTAAGTACTCTATGGTTCGGGTCTTTAGCAGGTTTATTGATAGAGATCAATCGTTTTTTTCCGGATGCATTGATATTCCCCTTTTTTTCATTCTAGTTAGTGATATGGTAAATATGGGAGGGGGGGAAGAGGATTAGAGATAGAATTAAATATCTCTAACTAAAACCTCCCCTTCTTTTTTTTTCTAACGTATATTCAAAAAAAACAAAAAAGGGATTCCCACTTGGTGAAACTAGTAACTCGGGCCAGGCTCAAATTAAAATAAAATTAATAAAAAAAATAGGATGATTGGGGCAACAATATCATAGAAGATACTAAAATAAAAAATAAAAATGTACGGCACTTAAAAATCCGAAATCTAGTAAGTAATAGTAATATAGTTAGAAAGCATTATATTACTTACTTATTATTTCATTGGTATTATTACTATAATTGATTTATTGCAACGAAATCTTTCTTTCATAATTAGATTTCGAGTTACCTGTTTTTTTTGTTCCTTTCTTCTTCCTCGTTTCAGATCGGAAAATTTAAGAATTGAATGAATCAAAAATCAAAGGAGGCTCATGGCCAAGGGTAAGGATGTCCGAGTAACGGTGATGTTGGAATGTACGAGTTGTGTTCAAAATCGTGTTAATAAGGAATCAACGGGCATTTCCAGATATATTACTCAAAAGAATCGACATAATACACCTAGTCGATTGGAGTTGAGAAAATTCTGTCCCTATTGTTATAAACATACGATTCACGGGGAGATAAAGAAATAGATCCAACCGGTTCGGTCGCTCGTGTGTCAGTCTTCCGTTCCAAGGAAGATCAAAAATGACATATTAGATATATGCAATATATATTAATTTGTTATATAAACAAACCCAATCCTATTTTGATTAGATGAACTGTGATGGAGAATAAAGAAATAGGATTAGGATCTTTTCTTTAGGATAAGGAATAAACAAACCATGGATAAATCCAAGCGAATCTTTCTGAAATCCAAGCGATCTTTTCGTAGGCGTTTGCCTCCGATCCAATCGGGGGATCGAATTGATTATAGAAACATGAGTTTAATTAGTCGATTTATTAGCGAACAAGGAAAAATATTATCTAGAAGGGTGAATCGATTGACCTTAAAACAACAACGATTAATTACTATTGCTATAAAACAAGCTCGTATTTTATCTCTGTTACCTTTTCTTAATAATGAAAAACAATTTGAAAGAAGCGAGTCAACCAATAGAACTACTGGTCTTAGAACCAGAAAAAAAGTAGGTTGACTCTTGAATTGAATCAACAAAATTCCAACCTAAACCCAAACTCAAATGCGGATTGACGTTTTTTTTTTCTAAAAATAGAAAATCAAAATTGTTGTGTTGTTTGAAAAAAAAAATTGGAGAATAATAATAAATATTTTTTATTGAACGCGGTTCTTCATTTTGCCGACTTTTTTATATTTTATCATACTAATTTCTACTCTACCTTCCCAGAGTTCATTCTCCAGGGAACTCCATTTAAACCATTCCAACAGATTCCCCTCACTCTCTTTATTTTATGATCTCGTTGGAAATCATATAAAGACAACTCTTATTTAATATAGCTATTTGTGCAAGTATTTTACGATTAAGAAGCAACTGTTTCTTGTACATATTGTGTATTAATTTACTATAACTAAAGTATACCTTATTGTTTCGAATTACTGCATTTATACGAGTGATCCACAAACGACGAAAATCTCTTTTTTGTCTACCCCTATCCCGATGAGCCGAAACCAAAGCTCTTATTTTCTGTTGAGTAATAGTCCGAGTAAGTCTTGAATGAGCCCCTCGGAAGGTTGATGCAAATAAACGGATTTTTGTTCTACGTCTTCGAGCGATATACCCTCGTTTAATTCTGGTCATTGAATAAATGAAACTTTGAGGAATAACTAATTGATTTCTTTTCTTTCAGTTATTCCCTTCCCGTGTCCTAGTCTATTAATAACAAAACGGATTCTTCCAATGTATAAAATAAAAATTCCAATGGCTTTTGCTACTCTAACCTTCCCGACCACGATTTATTTCTAGGCATTTCACCTAGAAATAAAAATTGTATTGATACTAGGTATCAAAAACACATAGTAAATAAAAAAGTAATAAATAAAAAAAAATTTTATAGTGGGTTCCGTCGTTTCTATGGTTACTTCTTAAACGGCGAGGTCTTCTCTATACACCGGAGCCCCTCTTTCATTTCTTGATTTAATCGATATTATTGTTAACTTGTACAGTTCACACTTTTTGGCTCTACCCATAATTATCTAGTACTAGATCTTTCACAACGAGATCTATTTATACAGTAACGGTATTTAATTATGAAGATTTGCCGAGTAGCTGACCTTGTTAGTCCGTTCTTGCAAGAATAAGGCCTAAAACTTTTACTTTTTAAAATAAGATTTCCCCTGCTTAATGAATACCATTTGCTATCAATGGGGAATCCTTTCTCATCTGAAATTTAAAATTTAGGTGATTGGATTTGCACCAACGGGAACCATACATTTGATACCCCAATCGAAGGATAGATCTTTATTTTAATATATTGATTTTTAATATATTGAATAGTTAATGGAGATCGTCCATTCTATTCTAGCCTACTCACTGGTACGGATGGATCGGTGATACTGGATCAATTGTTTTCTTTGTCCTAGTCCGTGGTCTGAACGAGTCGCACATACACCCTAGTACATGTTCCTCGTCGCTGAGGACATCCTCCAAGAGCAGGGGATTTCGTGACATTTCTGATTGGCTGTCTTGTGTTTCTAATAAGTTGTTTAATAGTTGGCATGTTGAATCATATATATAATGGGCTGGTTTAGATCGATCTTAACCGAATGCTTAGGAATTCTTTTTTTTCTATAGTTTTTATTTATATTATTAAGAAATTAATAAATAGAATATTTAATCCGATAAGAAGATAAAATACCAAATCACTAATTCATGTGAAATCCTTGTTATTTTTCTTTTTTTATCCAGTCGCTACAAGATCAACAATTCCATGAACTTGGGCTTCTGTTGCTGACATAAAAACATCTCTTTCCACGTCTTCGGATACAACCCATAAGGGTTTGCCTGTCCTTTGTGCATAAACCCTTGTGATGGTTTCGCGTAGCTTCAGCAGCTCTTCCGCTTCCAGGACAAATTCTCCCGTCTGTGCCTCATAAAAAGAACTAGCAGGTTGGTGGATCATTACCCTGATGATATAATATCTGATATAACCTAAAAAATGTTTCTTCTCTCTCGCATGATGAAAGTGAAAAATGGGGAGATAAAGAAAAATCAAAAAAGGTATAATTGAACAACCGTACAGGCATCTTTTGCGCATTGCATACGGCTCTCTAATGGAATTTACTTTTTTTATCTTACCTTATTTAACATACATTGAAGAAATATAAAATACATATATAAAATACATAAAATATAGGGTCTATCAGACTCAGGTTGGTAAATGATCCAATAACCACCCTTTCTTTTGTTTTGAAGTAGTTCAAAAATACTATGATGGTTCCGTTGCTTTAGATATTTATTTCGTCTGTTATTTAGCAATCCCAAAGTTTCTTTTTTTTTTTCAAATAAAAAAAACAAGATTTATTTTAATATTCTTTCTTAACTTAAATATTGTAAGAGTCCCTTGGTGTGAAACCAAAAAAGTTTGTGACGCTGAAATAGGCCTCCCGATAGATTGGCTAAAATCGAAAATGCCTTTTTATCTCATACTACTCTTTCGATACATAATCTAAAGGTTAAAAAAAAATTGCATATCGAATTCGAAGTGCCATGCTATTATTACTTAATATTGATATTTCATATAGTGCGAAGGCATAGTTTTCTTTTTTCTCTCAAATCAAATAAAAAACTCATTGGCGCCGAGCGTGAGGGAATGCTAGACGTTTGGTAATTTCCCCTCCGACAAGAATAAAAGATCCCATCGAAGCGGCTAATCCCATGCATATTGTCTGTATATCTGGTCGCACAAATTGCATAGTATCATAAATAGCTACTCCGGGTATTACCCATCCGCCAGGAGAGTTTATAAACAAATAAAGATCTTTGGTATCATCTTCTATACTTAGATATACCATAAGACCGATAAGTTGATTCGAGATCTCGCTATCAACTCCCTGGCCTAAAAAAAGTAATCTTTCTCGATAAAGTCGGTTGATTGGGATAAAATGATATCCCTTAGAAACCGTACATGCACCTTTTGATGCATACGGTTCAACAAAAATCATGAAAAAAAGGAATCAATGTGTAGTTTCTAGCTTTTTTTTCATAACAGGTTTTTTTTAACTTACATAAAAATAAATAAATAAAATGAACTTTTCTTTCATTTTTGAAGAAAGATGAGTTTTTGCCTGCTTTGTTTATCTAAAAAAAAATAGCTAAACTTATCTGAAAAACTTCTCATTGATGTATTGTTTCATCGAAATACAATCTAAATCGCGATGTAATTTTCTTGTTCCTGACTGGGCTTTTTCAATTTTTTTAGGTTTATACTCTGCTCCGAGTAAAGATCCGCCCGATTTGGATTTGTACATATAGGACAAATGCTGCAATACCACATCCTTTTGCTACGACTCCCCATTTGTTTTTTCAATTTAGTTCATGTTTTCCAACAAATATTCAACGCATTCATCATATTACTCGATTGATTAACAATTTCAGATCACTTCTATTTCTCAATATCGAAATTAAGTAGAAATAACTAAAATATAATATAAATATGATATTACGTCGTAATCATAAATAGGTTTTCTTTCTAAACGGAGCCTGGATACTTCATTTGATTGGTCTAACCAAGCCAACCATAAATTATGCTAATTGATAATATTAATCCTATACCCTTCCTAAAAAATGGATCTAATTGCACTTCACGCTCCAAATTATTGATAATTGAATCAATCTTTCTCGGGCGAAAGAGGGGATATCTCGATCGGGGAAGAGAACGGGGAAATACCGTATGCCCAATATATCTGACAAGTCGCACTATACGTCAATCCACACTGCATCTTCTTCTCCAGGACTTCGAAAAGGTACTCTTGGAACACCAATAGGCATTAAATAAAATAAAAATTAAGTACTATAATCTCACTTTGATGTGAAAGCGTAACAGTGGGTTTAGTGGCCTAATACTATTGATTTTAGTATTCTAGTTCATAACAAAAGAAAACAAAATGAATAAAGGAAATTTCTTACAAATGAGTCCTTTGAATGATGAACAAATATATATACATTCACTCATATAAAATGGTCTCAATCCCCCTACCATTGCGTATTGTTACTTATCGGGTGTAGAATAGATCTGCTTCTTTTTGTTCCTACGAACAAAATAGTTTCATTATTACTAAAAGTAATTATTACGAAAAGTATTCAAACAAATATTAATTCTTTTCCCGAGAGAATCCCCTAAAAAAAGGGTCCATAGCAGAGCTTTTTCCAATGCAATAAAGTTACATTGTGTCTATTTTTCGTTGATATAAGGGGTATTTCCATGGGTTTGCCTTGGTATCGTGTTCATACCGTCGTATTGAATGATCCCGGTCGTTTGATTTCTGTCCATATAATGCATACAGCTCTAGTTGCTGGGTGGGCCGGTTCGATGGCTCTATACGAATTAGCTGTTTTTGATCCCTCTGATCCCGTTCTTGATCCAATGTGGAGACAGGGTATGTTCGTTATACCCTTCATGACTCGTTTAGGAATAACGAATTCGTGGGGCGGTTGGAGTATCACTGGGGGGACTGTAACGAATCCGGGTATTTGGAGTTACGAAGGTGTGGCCGGGGCACATATTGTGTTTTCTGGTTTATGTTTTTTGGCAGCTATCTGGCATTGGGTGTATTGGGATCTAGACATATTTACTGATGACCGTACAGGAAAACCTTCTTTGGATTTGCCTAAGATCTTTGGAATTCATTTATTTCTCTCAGGGGTGGCTTGCTTTGGTTTTGGTGCATTTCATGTAACAGGATTGTATGGTCCTGGAATATGGGTGTCCGACCCTTATGGACTAACCGGAAGGGTACAGTCCGTAAATCCAGCGTGGGGTGTGGAGGGTTTTGATCCTTTTGTTCCGGGAGGAATAGCTTCTCATCATATTGCAGCAGGGACCTTAGGCATATTGGCAGGTCTATTTCATCTTAGTGTTCGCCCACCTCAACGCCTATACAAAGGATTACGTATGGGAAATATTGAAACAGTCCTTTCCAGTAGTATTGCTGCTGTCTTTTTTGCAGCTTTTGTAGTTGCTGGAACTATGTGGTATGGTTCAGCAACTACCCCGATTGAATTGTTTGGTCCCACGCGCTATCAATGGGATCAAGGATACTTCCAACAAGAAATATATCGAAGAATTGGTGCTGGCTTAGCCGAAAATCAAAGTTTATCCGAAGCTTGGTCTAAAATTCCTGAAAAACTAGCTTTTTATGATTACATCGGCAATAATCCGGCAAAAGGGGGATTATTCAGAGCAGGCTCAATGGACAACGGGGATGGAATAGCTGTTGGGTGGTTAGGACATCCTATCTTTAGAGATAAAGAGGGGCATGAACTTTTTGTACGTCGTATGCCGACGTTTTTTGAAACATTTCCTGTTGTTTTGGTCGATGGGGACGGAATTGTTAGAGCCGATGTTCCTTTTAGAAGGGCAGAATCAAAATATAGTGTCGAACAAGTAGGTGTAACGGTTGAGTTCTATGGCGGCGAATTGAATGGAGTCAGTTATAGTGATCCTGCTACTGTGAAAAAATATGCTAGACGTGCTCAATTGGGTGAAATTTTTGAATTAGACCGTGCTACTTTGAAATCTGATGGTGTTTTTCGTAGTAGTCCACGGGGTTGGTTTACCTTCGGCCATGCTTCATTTGCTTTGCTCTTCTTCTTCGGCCACATTTGGCATGGTGCTAGAACCTTGTTTAGAGATGTTTTTGCTGGTATTGATCCGGATTTAGATGCTCAAGTGGAATTTGGAGCATTCCAAAAACTTGGCGATCCAACTACAAGAAGACAGGTAGTTTGATACAATATTGCTTTGTTTGTTACTTTTCGTTTTTATTTTATTTGGCTGACTAGAGGGTTGGGGTATCGGATAAATCTTGATTTGACATTTTGTTCTTTCTTTATCCGGGAGACGGTCCAAAATAAACAGGTATGGAAGCTATAATTGTAAACCACGATCAAATCTATGGAAGCATTGGTTTATACATTCCTTTTAGTTTCAACTCTAGGAATAATTTTTTTCGCTATCTTTTTTCGTGAACCGCCTAAAGTTCCGACTAAAAAATAAGAAAGTGAAATGATTTTTCATTATCTCAATTGAAAGTAACGATCCTCCCAAGAGTGGGAGGATCATTACTTCGACTAGTCCCCGTGTTCCTCGAATGGATCTCTTAGTTGTTGAGAGGGTTGCCCAAACGCAGTATATAAGGCGTACCCAGTAAAACTTACAAGTAAACCAGATAAAAAGATGGCAACTAGGGTTGCTGTTTCCATTATTATATAGTTTTAAGACATTATATAGTTTTAAGACCACAATGGATCTATGATAAGATCATTTATTTACAACGGAATGGTATACAAAGTCAACAGATCTTAATGAATATAAAATATTATGGCTACACAAACCGTTGAGGGTAGTTCTAGATCTGGCCGTCCAAAACGAACTAATGCCGGGAGTTTATTGAAACCCTTGAATTCAGAATATGGTAAAGTAGCTCCCGGTTGGGGAACTACTCCTTTGATGGGTCTTGCAATGGCTCTATTTGCAGTATTTCTATCTATTATTTTGGAGATTTATAATTCTTCCATTTTACTGGATGGAATTTCAATGAATTAGATTTATAAGAACCATTAACTAGCTTTTTCAATACTTTCAATACTAAAGTAAAGCATTTAGTTTTCTGATTTTTATCCCATTTTATTTTGGTAGTTCGACCGTGGAATTTCTTTTCTGTATTTCCGGAATATGAGTGTGTGACTTGCTATAATTGATCCTATGGTTAGTACAGAGAATAGATCTGTCATCTTAATATAGACGGTTTTACTTCGTCCGATATTCATTTTAGTATCTGGAGCACGGAATATATGAAATAGATTGCAAAATATTAAAACTATGATTTAGACTTAATAGTCAGACCTCGTGGCCGGAAAAAAAAAATGAAAGAGTTAGAAGTTATAAATAGAAAGATTTTTATTCTTTCAAACTTCCGTTTATGCTTATTTTGATCAAGGGACAAGGATTTCTTTTGATTTTTCGGCATTAGATCTAGTCATTCAATAAGTGATGATCCAACGGTTCTTACTCAGGGAATTTTTGGACTTAGTTTGAGAAGCTTTTATTGAATCATCGTGGTTCTAGTCTGAATCTGAGGTTTTAATTGATTCATAGGGTCTTAACAAGAAAATTCCTATCAATTTTAAAAAACAGTAGTAAAACCAGCCGCATTACACATAAATAACAACAAAGCAAATAGGTAAATAGAAGATTCAAGAGGCCTATAAACGATCAATATATCAATATAGAGACGACTGAGCCGACTTGATTTTTTAGCATTATAACCACAAAGAATAGTTTTCAGGTTTTTTATTCTTTCATATCTTAAGAAAAAACGGAATCATAAAATTATTTAAAACTTTCTATTGTACACATCCGTTAGAACTTTAGAACTATAGTATTTGGGTATTTCTGTTTGAGCCGTACGAGATGAAATTTTCATATACGGTTCTCAGGGGGGGTCTCCGGGGGTTGCCTATCTCAATAAAATCTATGACTGGTTCGAAGAACGTCTTGAGATTCAGGCAATTGCAGATGATATAACTAGTAAATATGTTCCTCCTCACGTCAACATATTTTATTGTCTAGGAGGAATTACGCTTACTTGTTTTTTAGTACAAGTAGCTACAGGGTTTGCTATGACTTTTTATTATCGCCCGACGGTTACAGAGGCTTTTGCTTCTGTTCAATATATAATGACTGAAGCTAACTTTGGTTGGTTAATCCGATCAGTTCATCGATGGTCGGCAAGTATGATGGTCCTAATGATGATTCTGCACGTATTTCGGGTGTATCTCACTGGGGGTTTTAAAAAACCCCGTGAATTGACTTGGGTTACAGGTGTGGTTTTGGGTGTATTGACCGCATCTTTTGGTGTAACCGGTTATTCCTTACCTTGGGATCAAATTGGTTATTGGGCCGTAAAAATTGTAACGGGCGTGCCTGATGCTATTCCTGTAATAGGATCGCCCCTGGTAGAGTTATTACGCGGAAGTGCTAGTGTGGGACAATCCACTTTGACCCGTTTTTATAGTTTACACACTTTTGTATTACCTCTTCTTACTGCCGTATTTATGTTAATGCACTTCCCAATGATACGTAAACAAGGTATTTCGGGCCCTTTATAAGGAAGACTCTATACCATTAATATTTTGAATCAATCATTTATCACTTGGGGTAGGAACAATAGTATTTCATTGCTACAAATATGGATTATTAAAAAAATAAGACATGTATTTGGATATTTCTCTTCAACTCTACAAAAATATATATATATATTTTGACATTTATAGTTGAAGCGAATTCTCCGAAGCTAAAATGGATTATGGGAGTGTGTGACTTGAACTATTGATTGGGCCGTGCAGATATATTGCTTTATCTGCCACATTTGAATTTATTTATAACAAAAATGTGTCTTTGTTCCAACCATCGCGTAAGCCCCATACAGAGGATAGGCTGGTTCGTTTGAAGAGAATACTTTCTATGATCAGACCCGGTCGTGTCGTATATGAGATGAACCGGCTCCGTAAGATCCAGTATAATAAGCGATTAGCATAATCCAGATTATGTTTTATCTATTGCACTTACTAAATAGTATAGAAATGTATTCATTTCCTCTGCATTGACTCAATTTATGTATGATACTATCGGAGTGAAACAGGGGATCTAAAGAAGAACAGGGGCTCGACTATATTAGTAACAAGTAAATCCTTTGTATGTAAAAAGCCTTGATAGGGGGATTAAGGGTCGATTGCAAAGTCTGAGACGACCCATAAAGCACTTGATTATAATCAACGTTGTAGGCCTACTTGGGTATTGAGCATTTATTAAGGTCTGAATTCTTTTCAATGAGTAGTTGGTGTGCCTGCGAAATAAGGGAATATGATAAATTTTTTCTTACATAGAATCCAATCATTCATATATGTGTGGATAACATATCAATTTTTTTATATGGATCCGTTTGGTTCCGTTGATTCATGCTCGAGCTGGATGATGAAAAAT